TTGAGACCAATTTATCATATAGATGAGGATAAACTGGTGACCTCGGATATTAATGAAATCTATAGAAGAATTATCTATCGGAATAATACTCTTACAGATCTATTAACAACAAGTAAAGCTACGCCAGAAGAATTAATAATATCTCAGGAAAAATTGCTACAAGAAGCAGTGGATGCACTTCTTGATAATGGAATCTGCGGACAACCAATGAGGGATGATCATAATAGAGTTTACAAGTCGCTTTCAGATGTAATTGAAGGCAAAGAAGGAAGAGTTCGCGAGACTCTGCTTGGTAAACGCGTCGATTATTCAGGGCGGTCAGTGATTGTCGTGGGCCCTTCACTTTCATTACATCGATGTGGATTGCCTCGCGAAATAGCAATAGAACTTTTCCAGGCATTTGTAATTCGTGACCTAATTAGAAAACATCTTGCTTCGAACATCGGAGTTGCTAAGAGTCAAATTCGTAAAAAAAAACCGATTGTATGGGAAATACTTCAAGAAATTCTGGATGACCATCCTGTATTGCTGAATAGAGCGCCTACTCTGCATAGATTAGGCATACAGGCATTCCTCCCCATTTTAGTAGAAGGGCGCGCTATTTGTTTACACCCATTAGTTTGTAAGGGCTTCAATGCGGACTTTGACGGGGATCAAATGGCTGTTCATGTGCCTTTATCTTTGGAGGCTCAAGCAGAGGCACGTTTACTTATGTTTTCTCATATGAATCTTTTGTCTCCAACTATTGGAGATCCCATTTCTGCACCAACTCAAGATATGCTTAGTGGACTCTATGTCTTAACGAGTGGAAATCGTCGGGGTATTTGTGTAAATAGGTATAATCCGTGTAATGGTAGAAACTATCAAAATGAAGATAATAACTATAAGTATACAAAAAAAAAAGAACCGTTTTTTTGTAACGCCTATGATGCAATTGGAGCTTTTCGGCAAAAACGAATCAATTTAGGTAGTCCTTTGTGGCTGCGGTGGCGACTAGATCAACGCGTTATTGCTGCAAGAGAAGCTCCCGTTGAAATTCACTATGAATCTTTGGGGACCTATTATGAGATTTATGGACACTATCTAATAGTAAGAAGTATAAAAAAAGAAATTCTTTATATATATATTCGAACCACTCTTGGGCATATTTCTCTTTATCGAGAAATAGAAGAAGCCATACAGGGGTTTTGGCAGGGCTGTTGTAATTCTATGCTACCAGCGGGAATTCGAGTCTCGCCGGGTTAACTAGGACTATAAAATTGCGGAATTTCTACGTGAATCAAGATCTAGAAAAGGAAGTTGTCCAATCACTGACTCAAACCCATTGTCAAATTCTACTCAGCGCAATATGGAGGTACTGATGGCAGAACGGCCCACTCAGGTCTTTCACAATAAAGTGATAGACGGAACTGCCATGAAACGACTTATTAGTCGATTTATTGATCACTATGGAATAGGATATACATCACATATCCTGGATCAAGTAAAGACTCTGGGTTTCCGACAAGCTACCGCCGCATCCATTTCATTAGGAATTGATGATCTTTTAACAATACCTTCTAAAAGATGGCTAGTTCAAGACGCTGAACAACAAAGTTTGATTTTGGAAAAACACCATCATTATGGGAATGTACACGCGGTAGAAAAATTACGTCAATCGATCGAGATCTGGTATGCCACAAGTGAATATTTGCGACAAGAAATGAATCCTAATTTTCGGATGACCGATCCTTTTAATCCAGTCCATATAATGTCTTTTTCGGGAGCCAGAGGAAATGCATCTCAGGTACATCAATTAGTAGGTATGAGAGGATTAATGTCGGATCCCCAAGGTCAAATGATTGATTTACCCATTCAAAGCAATTTACGCGAAGGACTCTCTTTAACAGAATATATTATTTCTTGCTACGGAGCCCGTAAAGGAGTTGTGGATACCGCTATCCGAACATCAGATGCAGGATACCTCACGCGCAGACTTGTTGAAGTAGTTCAACACATTGTTGTACGTCGAACAGATTGTGGCACCGTACGAGGTATTTCTGTAAGTCCTCGAAATGGAATGATGACCGACAGGATTTTTATCCAAACATTAATTGGGCGTGTATTAGCGGATCATATATATATAGGTTCGCGATGCATTGCTACTAGAAATCAAGATATTGGGGTTGGACTTGTTAATAGATTCATAACTTTTAGAGCACAACCAATCTCTATTCGAACCCCCTTTACTTGTAGGAGTACATCTTGGATTTGTCAACTATGCTATGGCCGAAGCCCAGCTCACGACGACCTGGTCGAATTGGGAGAAGCTGTAGGTATTATTGCAGGTCAATCTATTGGAGAACCAGGTACTCAATTAACATTAAGAACTTTTCATACCGGCGGAGTATTCACAGGGGGTACTGCAGAACATGTCCGAGCCCCTTCTAATGGAAAAATAAAATTCAATGAGGATTTGGTTCATCCGACACGTACACGTCATGGACATCCTGCTTTTCTATGTTCTAGAGACTTGTATGTAACTATTGAAAGTGAAGATATTATACACAATGTGTGTATTCCGCCCAAAAGTTTTCTTTTAGTTCAAAACGATCAATATGTAGAATCAGAACAAGTCATTGCTGAGATTCGCGCGAGAACATCCACTTTGAATTTGAAAGAGAAGGTTCGAAAACATATTTATTCTGACTCAGAAGGCGAAATGCACTGGAATACCGATGTGTACCATGCACCTGAATTTACATATGGTAATATTCATCTCTTACCAAAAACAAGTCATTTATGGATATTATTAGGGGAGCCCTGGAGATCCAGTCCAGGCCCCTGTTCGATCCACAAGGATCAAGATCAAATGAACGCTTATTCTCTTTCTGTTAAGCGAAGATATATTTCTAACCCCTCAGTAACTAATAATCAAGTGAGACACAAATTTTTTAGTTCGTATTTTTCTGGTAAAAATCAAAAAGGAGATAGGATTCCTGATTATTCAGAACTTAATCGAATGACATGTACCGGTCGTTGTAATCTCAGAAATCCGGCCGTTCTCGAGGGGAATTCGGATTTATTGGCAAAGAGGCGAAGAAATAGAGTCATCATCCCACTCGAATCGATTCAAGAGGGCGAGAACCAATTAATACCTTCTTCAGGTATCTCAATTGAAATCCCCCGAAATGGTATTCTCCGTAGAAATACTATTCTTGCTTATTTCGACGATCCTCGATATATAAGAAAGAGCTCGGGACTTACTAAATATGAGACTAGAGAACTGAATTCAATCGTTAATGAAGAGGAGTTGATTGAGTATCGAGGAGTCAAGGTATTTTGGCCAAAATACCAAAAGGAAGTAAATCCGTTTTTTTTTATTCCCGTGGAAGTCCACATTTTGGCCGAATCTTGTTCCATAATGGTACGGCACAATAGTATTATTGGGATAGATACACAAATCACTTTAAATAGAAGAAGTCGGGTAGGTGGATTGGTCCGAGTGAAGAAAAAAGCAGAAAAAATTAAACTAATAATCTTTTCTGGAGATATCCATTTTCCTGGAAAGACAAACAAGGCATTCCGATTGATACCACCAGGAGGGGGAAAACAAAATTCCAAAGAATACAAAAAATTGAAAAATTGGCTCTATATCCAACGAATGAAACTTTCCAGGTATGAAAAAAAATATTTTGTTTTGGTTCAACCTGTAGTCCCATATAAAAAAACGGATGGTATAAATTTAGGAAGACTTTTCCCACCGGATCTCTTGCAAGAAAGTGATAATCTACAACTTCGAGTTGTCAACTATATCCTTTATTACGACCCAATTCTTGAAATTTGGGACACAAGTATTCAATTAGTTCGGACTTGTTTAGTGTTGAATTGGGACCAAGACAAAAAGATCGAAAAGGCCTGTGCTTCCTTTGTTGAAATAAGGACAAATGGTTTAATTAGAGATTTTCTAAGAATCGACTTAGCGAAGTCACCTATTTTGTATACCGGAAAAAGAAATGATCTGTCGGGTTCAGGATTAATCTCTGAGAATGGATCAGATCGCGCTAATGTCAATCCGTTTTCTTCCATTTATTCCTATTCCAAGGCAAGGATTCAAGAATCCCTTAATCCAAATCAAGGAACTATTCATACGTTATTGAATCGAAATAAGGAATCTCAATCTTTGATAATTTTGTCATCATCCAATTGTTCTCGAACAGGCCCATTCAACGATGTAAAATCTCCCAATGTGATAAAAGAATCAATCAAAGAGGACCCCCTAATTCCAATTAGGAATCCGTTGGGCCCCTTAGGAACAGGCTTTCCATTTTATAATTTTGATTTATTTTCCGATTTAATAACCCATAATCAAATCTTGGTAACTAACTATTTGCAACTTGACAATTTAAAACAGATTTTTCAAATACTTAAATATTATTTACTGGATGAAAAAGGTAAAATTTATAATCCCTATTCGTGCAGTAACATCATTTTGAATCCATTCAATTTGAATTGGTATTTTCTGCATTACAATTGTTGTGAAGAGACATCTACAATCGTTAGTCTTGGGCAGTTTCTTTGTGAAAATGTATGTATAGCCAAAAAAGGACCGCATTTAAAATCGGGTCAAGTTCTAATTCTTCAAGTTGACTCTGTGGTAATACGATCAGCTAAGCCTTATTTGGCTACTCCAGGAGCAACTGTTCATGGACATTATGGGGAAATCCTTTACGAAGGAGATACATTAGTTACATTTATATATGAAAAATCAAGATCTGGTGATATAACGCAAGGTCTTCCAAAAGTGGAACAGGTGTTAGAAGTGCGTTCGATTGATTCAATATCGATGAATCTCGAAAAGAGGATTGAGACTTGGAACAAATGTATAACAAGAATTCTTGGAATTCCTTGGGCATTCCTGATTGGTGCTGAGCTAACTATAGTGCAAAGTCGTATCTCTTTGGTTAATAAGGTTCAAAAGGTTTATCGATCCCAAGGGGTGCAGATACATAATAGGCATA